AATGATAAATCACTACAAGTGATGGAGATACGCGATTTAAATAACGGAAAATCCAATATTTTAAAATTGTATCTAAAATAACTGGAAAAGTGGAAACAAGACCAGATATAATTTGATCATTTTGAGCAAATCCAAAATCTTTATAGACAAAACCAATCATTAGTTCCCAACCATGGGTTGAATGGAATCCTATACATAAATCAGTTAATAGAAGAATAGAAAAAGCTTTTATTGTGTCACTTAAATTATAGAAAAATTCTCGAACCCAAGAGTTAATAAGAACAAGTTCTTGATTACCAAGAATAGAATAACCACTTAGAATAAAGAAACAGATTAGATTGGTAAAGAAGTGACAAATCGTATTTATATGATCTTCATTATGCGTTTTGATTAACTGGATTGTTTCTTTATAGATTCCAGTACGAAGATTTTGTAGATGTGTTTCCGGACATTCCTTTAACATTTCATCTAACAAAAACAGTTCCTCAAATTCAATAAATTTTTTTAGAATACTTTTTTCTTGATTATCATTCAAGAAAATTTCGGATTGCCTAATATTCCACCAATTAATAAACCAAGATTCCAGACTTTTCTTAAATGTGAAAGAGATACACCAGGGCAAAAAGACTATAGATATAAGATATAGAAGGGGAATAAATGTTTTCTTTTTTGTCATTTTTCCTCTTTAATGAAACTCAATTTCATCTCATTCCTCAACTCTATATGATAATAATCTTTCTATCAAGAATAAGTCTATTACAACTCATAGAGATTATATATTATATATAAATATATTCTATTCTCTCATTTTTTTAGTTGCAATTGGAGAATTAGTCCTTGCCTTGTTTAATTTAGAAAGAATATGAAAATCGAATAAGAAATCAAAAGAATTCACTGTCAATTCAAATGAAGAAAAAATACTACTTTATTATGAATACACTAAAGAGCACTTCGGGTTATGAATATATATAATAGTCGAATTTCGAAACCCAATAATGCTCCATCTATAAAAATGGAAATATTTTGAAAAAAAAAGTTTCTTTTTTTTTTCAAAATATTTCCATCGGTAAATAAATAAGACAATTCTGAAACTGTTTTTACAATTTCTAGTTAATTCCAATTCTTATGAGTACGCCGATACATTCAAAAACTTAGCTACTTCAACAGCTTTTTGTACAATTTCTGATGGAATCAAATCATCTTCAATGCGAGTCAAAGGAATAAACCCATATTCTATGGTTTCTATATAAACGATATCATAGGTACGAGTTAAAAAACGCTCTTTAATTACTTGGATGGATAGAACGTTTTCCATAGATACTTCGAGAATAATATGACGATTTTCTCCGGGAAATCCCCGACGAAAAAAACGTATTTTTTTCTCTTTTTTATCGAACATATCATAACCACTACCTACATTCCACAAAATAATGCACCACAAATAAAAACTAATACAGAGACCCCCGAATCCATAGAAACCCATCGCGGCCCCTTGTGGAATAAATGGAAAATCACTAATTTCCTTGGACAAAAAGAACAAATCCATACCAAGATAACTGAAAACAGCAACCAATAACAATCCTAATGAGCCTAATAAAATGGTAGAGGCCCAAAAGTAATTGCTTGGTTTTCTAGACCCCTTTATAGGATATACTAGTAGATCTTCTGATCGCCAAATTTTAGCTTCGAAATCCACGGTGGTTTTCCCCCATTGAAATAATAAAAATTTTGACTATGTTCACTAATTTTCGTGCTAAAGTAACTTGGTACTATACCTTTGAGATGAATTTATCGAATTGCTTCCAGATCGAAAAATATATGAGAAAAAATATATATGAGATTTGTTCCTACTGAGCGTATCTAAAAAATCTTATTTTTTTGAACATGAAGAAATAAAGAAGCCATTGCAATTGCCGGAAATACTAGACCCACTAAAGGAATAAAAATGGAAGGAAAGTTTATCATAAAATGTGTACCTCTATTTACAATTTGTACCTTATATATATTATTATTATATATTGTTATTTATTTAGATCGTCCATAATCACTAGAATTCCTATATATTTATACTAAGTATATAGGAATTCTAGTGATTATCGCTATATATATAACTATATATGTATATGTAGACTCTATATGTAGAACAAAATAAATTAATTGATTTAACCTTCTATTTTGAAAAGAAACAAACATATGTATGATAATAGACCCTTTTACTTTTCTTATTCCTAGTATTTTTATTCTTTTATTACTTTGATCATGTATGTTTTCATTTTTCATTTTGAGTCAAAGAAAAGAAATTATGGAATTGAAATAACTCACTTAGAACTCCCTTTAAAAGATTACGCGGTACGATTGAATCAAATAAGCCTTTGTGAAATAAATATTCAGCCGCTTGCGAACCTTCGGGTACTGCCTTATTCAATGTTTGTTCAATTACTCTTTTACCAGCAAATGCAATATAAGCATTTGGTTCGGCAATAATGATATCCCCCAACATGCCAAAACTAGCTGTTACCCCACCTGTAGTAGGAGATGTAAGGATTGATACATAGAATAACTTTTTATTTGTTTGATAATCATATAAAACAGAAGAGATTTTAGCCATTTGCATCAAGCTCAAACTTCCTTCTTGCATACGTGCTCCTCCAGACGCACATACCAGAATAAGAGGCAAAAGTTGATTGGTAGCATATTCTATCAAACGGGTGATTTTCTCACCTACTGCGGATCCCATACTACCCCCCATAAACTGAAAATCCATAATTCCAATTGCTACAGGAATACCATTTAGTTGACCCGTACCTGTTTGAACAGCCTCAGTTAATCCTGTTTTTCTTTGATAAGAATCAATACGATCTTTATAGGGGTCCTCTTCTGAATGAAATTCAATGGGATCCAGAGAAATCATGTCTTCATCCATAGGATTCCAAGTACCTGGATCAATCGAAAGTTCGATTCTCTCAGAACTGCTCATTTTCAAATGATATCCACAGTATTCACAAATATTCATTTTTGATTTAAAAATTTTTTTATAATTTAACCCATAACAATTTTCACATTCAAGCCATAAATGCTTATATTTTCTAGTTTCATCATAATTATTAGAACTTTCTCCAATAGTCAAATTATGATCATTTGTATCATTCGTGCTAGTTATTATACTAGAACTCGAACTCTCGCTTTCACTAGAATTTCTGTCCTTACCAAAAATGTAACTATAAAAATAACAGTCATTGTATTTGTCACTATCACCTAAAATGAAACTTTCAATACAGATTTTATAATAAAGATAACTATCAATGGAACTATTAATGTTATTATTCCAACTACATTTAGTATCATCCATGGAATGATCGTCATCACTCTTAGAAACATTATTCATATAGCTAGAAAAAAAACTTTCCTGTTCACTTAGGAAAGGATGATCATTGTCAATCTCCAAAGTTTGATTTTCAATATCTAAATATATGGAATAACTGTTCCTCTTATTATCTCTAACGAAAAAAGTTTTATCAGATAGGAAATTCTGGATGTTTCTAACACCTACTAAATAATCAAAATAACTGTAACTAGAATTATCAGTATCATTCCAACTATGAATTTTTTTATTCATATGAGTTAAAATTTTTAGGTCTTCTTCACTTACATCGGTACTTTCAATAGGACCGAGATTATCCATTGATTTACTTAATTCACACCTGTATTCTAACTTCCTACTAAACAACATAGAATTGAACCACCATTTTTCCATAGAGTTTTTTCCTCTATTTACATAAAAATATAATAGATGAATAGTCATTGGATGAAAAATAAAAGAACTATTCCATTTTTAATATTCTATCTCATGTATTTACTATCAAAAAAGTCTATAAATACGATAACTAAGATTAGTAACTGATAATAATAAAAAGTAAGGAGATGTTAAAAATAAATGATAATAAAATAAATAATGAAAAAATACCACCTCATTGGGGGTAATGTATTTATAAGTCGAATTACTTCATTTAGTGATTATTCATTTGCTTTTTCCTATATTCTATCTTTTATCTTTATACATTTTTTTCATTTTGTTTTGAAAATAGATGAAAATTGCATTTCTTTTTTTGGCTTATAATAACATTCTATATAAACAACAAAAAATAAAAAATTAGGTATAAAGATAACAAGAGAGCGGGGGGGTAAAAGAAAAAAGAGTTTTCTAAATCTATATAAGTCATCTGCACCCCCCCTTTTTTATTTCATTAATTGAATTTCATTTGTTGATTCGAGCTAAGCTCCATAAAAACACCTGCCTTTTTTGAAATATCCTGAACAGTTCCTGTAGGTTGAGCGCCTTGTTCAAGGAAATATAGAATAATAGGAATATTTAAATAGGTTTGATTCTTTATTGGATCATAAAAACCTACTTTCCGAAGATCTCTTCCCTCTCTTCGGGATCGAACATCGATTGCAACGATTCGATAAACGGCTCATTGGGATAGATATAGATGAATAATGCACCCCCCCTAGAAACGTATAAGAAGTTTTATCCTCGTACGGCTCGGGAAATTGAAAAATTAGACGTATGTATAAAAATGGAATGTCAAATAGATCAATAAAATCATAAAATCAATTAAACTATGACTTAAGTGTTTTTTTCGTATTTTATTTGTTAAAAAAACTCCTCATATTTGTAATCCCATAACTCAAATTGGACAATTCTCAAATAACTAAAAAGAAAAGAAACCCTTTAGCTATTTCATTTATTGAGTGGTCTCTACCCCCTTTTCTTGCCCGTCTTTCTTTATAATCTATTTTTTTTTTGAATTTTTTCTAATTCTAATAGAATTATAGAATTAATGAGACAATTTGAAAATGGTATTTACTTGTTCCATGATCTTTTCGCTTTTCTTTGAATCATTGGGTTTAGACATTACTTCGGGAATCTTAAATCTTTTCAAAAAAATGGCAGCAACATACCATTTTTTTCTTTCTCTGAAAGAATCATACAAATAAATAGAGGGTTAATTCCTGCGGATACACTTTTGATCGAAATAGGATCGAAATAGTTTTACTAATTCCAACAATTTTTTTTTTAACCTTGCTCAAATTGGATCCTTTCGATTTTTCTATCAAAAATATATTTACGAAGTTGTTCTAACTTATTAATTTTCACTAACCTTAGATACTTGCCCCTGAGAAATGAGTAAACTCGAGCTCCATCATGTACTATTTACATCATGAACCCCTTTCCTGTCCCCAAAATAAGAAGTTCTAGTGGAATCGAACAAATAATGTCGAGCCAAGAGCATGTTGATTTCTATATATTAGGAAAATGGCGGATGTAAGAATCCACAGCTAATCTAATCATGTCTTTCAAGTCGCACGTTGCTTTTTACCACATCGTTTTAAACGAAGTTTTACCATAACATTCCTTTAGCTTGGATCGAGTATGTAATTGATTCAATTATGGAATCGTGAATAGTCATTGATTCAATCGTTATATAATAATTTATCCTTTTTACGTCTTTTTATTCTATATAACGAAAACCATAAAGTAAAGATAAAAAAAATGAAAATTAACTCGATATTGTATTAATAATTTGTAAAGTAGAAAAAATGGGAATTTAAAAAAAAAGAAAAAAATCGACTTCTTTTTAAATCTACATCTTCGAAAGCAAGTCGATTTAGATTAGAGACGAATTATTCAAAAAAGGGGGGGGGGTAATCTTTATTTTTATATCAAATTTGTATTCCAATATGATATACATCAGGAATGCATATACTCTGGGACGGAAGGATTCGAACCTCCGAATAGCGGGACCAAAACCCGTTGCCTTACCACTTGGCCACGCCCCATTTTTGATTTGACACTAATAAACACTATTATTGATATTGTTTGTTCGTCAATTCCACCAGTTCCAAAATTTCTATAGAAAAAATTGTTGCTAGGATTTGGATATGCTATGTATATATATATACATAGCATAAAACTAAATTTATTGATCATTACATAGAATTCAATTAAGATATTGTATAGAAGTATGATTTCTTCTATTTCAGAATAAAAAGATTTTGAACTAAATAAGTTCTAATCAAAGAAGGATTTTGGCAGGTCTTATCTTATTTGATTCATTTTTTTTAGTTTTATTTATATAATATTAATTTATTTGATTAATTTTTGTATTTTTTTTTTTAATATATATAAAAATAAATCCAATTCTAATTCAAAAAAAGCAAAAATAATTTTTATTTTCTTAAAGAACAAAATGTTTGTTATGCTTAACATCTTTAGTTTGGTCTGTATTTGTATTCACTCCGTCCTTTATTCAAGTAGTTTTTTCTCGGCGAAATTGCCCGAAGCTTACGCTTTCTTGAATCCAATTGTAGATATTATGCCAATAATACCTTTACTCTTTTTTCTCTTAGCTTTTGTTTGGCAAGCTGCTGTAAGTTTTCGATGAGATCTTTAATTTGAGTAATGTCTTAAAAAAATTCAGAATTTATTAGAAAACGAAAATGCGAACATTTTTTAAATTTAAAAGATCAGATAAGTTTTACAGTGTGAATTCTCGATTCCAATATTGTATTGAAATTTTTGGGTATATACGAAAAAAAAATACGGATCATATCCTCATCTACGTTTTTCAATTCAAAAATCCGAATTCGATTATTCGATTTGAGCCCATCACCAATATAATACCTAAATTACAAATATGAAAGAGGATTTTTTTTAATAGTAATTATTGATAATTGTAATATAAAGGCTCAACTCTTATTACAAACCAAGTCCATTTTCGAAACTCATATATACCTAAAAATCCATTCATTTTTTAGAAACTTAGTTTAGTATTAAAAGAAACAAAATGTTTAATATAAGAGAATCTATTCTCTTTCTTTGTCGTTTTTTTAATTATCTTGGAGATTTTATAATGCTTACTCTAAAACTATTTGTTTACACGGTAGTGATATTCTTCGTTTCTCTTTTCATATTCGGATTCCTTTCTAACGATCCAGGACGTAATCCAGGACGTGAAGAATAAAAAAATGTATTTTGTGTTTTTATTGCTTGTGCTGAATTTTGAAATATTTTTAGGATTTTTCTATTTTATATCTTTAACTATTAAATAAAAAATCAAACAAACAAAGAAGTTAAGTTCCATTCAAAAGAAAAATAAAAATACCAAATCCTCAACGGAAAGAGAGGGATTCGAACCCTCGGTACAAAACTTTGTACAACGGATTAGCAATCCGACGCTTTAGTCCACTCAGCCATCTCTCCCCACTGGAAAAAATAGAATTACTTTGTTTATGTTATATCACATAAACAAGAAGAAGCTTAAAAAGAGACTTCTCTCTTTTTTTCTATTTAATTTCGACTCATTATCATTATTATATATTATTATATTAAATATATATTTTATTTCTTTTTTTGTCTTTTTCTACTGCCAAAGAGCCCGGCCAGTATCTAGTCGGGCTCTTTTTATTCCCATAAATATTGAAAAATAATTCTTTATT